GAACTGTTCGATTAATCCGTAAATCACATTATTTTATAAAATTTTTCAGGGAAAGGATATACATAGATATATTTGCATGTATCAGTAATATTTCCAGGGTGAATGCACAATTTTTTCTTGAGTTAATAAAACAATCCATTGATAAATACATTTACAATAATGAAAAAAATCAAAAAAGACTTGATAAAAGAAATAAAAATAAAATCTCATTTATTTCGACTATAAAAAAATCACTTTCACTTTTGAATAATAATATTAATAATTCTAAAATATTTCTTAGTTTATCCTCCCTCTCACAAGCTTATGTATTTTACAAATTATCACAAACCCAAGTTATGAACTTGTATAAGTTCAGATCTGTTATTCAATATCCTGGAACATCTTTATTTCTTAAAAATGAAATAAAAGATTCTTTTCGAACACACGGAATAATTCCTTCAAAATTCAATTATACAAATTATGGAAGGAATAAATGGAAAAATTGGTTAAAAAATCATTATCAATACGATTTTTCTCATTTAAAATGGTTTTATTTAGTACCACAAAAGTGGCAAATTAAAATCAATGAACTTTGTAAGGTTGACAATAAATATTTGAAAACAAAAAATTCATATCAAAAAGAAAAGGATTCTAAAACCCACTTAATAGTATGGCCAAATAACAAAGAAAATTTTCAAAAAATTTCTAGATATGATTTTTTATCATATCAATTTATTTATTCTGAAAATAATAAGGACTCAAATAATTATGGGTTACCATTTCAAGTAAATAAGAATCAACAAATTTCTGATACTTATAACTATAACACACAGAAAAAAAAATTTGTTGATATGTGGGAGAGTATTCCTATCACTAATTCTCTAGAATTCAAAAATTTTATGGATATAGAGAAAAATCCAGATAGAAAATATTTTGATTGGACAATTATAAATTTTTGTCTTAGAAATAAAGTCGACATTGAAACCTGGCTCGATATCAGTACCAACAATAAGCAAAATACTAAGACTGATACTCATAATTATCAAATTCTTGATAAAATGGATAAAAAAGGTCATTTTTATTTCATAATTCCTCAAGAAATCAACGCATCCAATAAAAAAAAAAAACTTTTTGATTGGATGAGACTGAATGACGAAATATTAAACTGCCCCATATCCAATCTGAATCGTTGGTTCTTTCCTGAATTTGTATTATTTTACAATGCATATAAACAAAAACCGTGGGTTATACCAATTCAGTCACTGTTTTTTAATTTTAACGTACGCAAAAATTTGAGTCAAATTAAAAACATGAATCGAAAGCAAAAAAAAGATACCCTTATACCATCCAATAAAAAAAATTTTTTTGAATTAACAAATAGGAATCAAGAAGAAAAAGAACCTATAAGTCACCCAAATCTTTTATTAGATGCCCAAAACCAGCGAAACCTTGAATTGGTTCTCTCAACCCAACAAAATGAGATTTACGAAGATTATACAAGACCAGATATAAAAAAACGTACTAAGAAAAAACAAGAAAAAAGCAGTACGGAAACAGAATTTGATTTCCTGCGAAAAAAGTATTTGCTTTTTCAATTTAGATGGAATAATCTTTTGAACGAAGATCTGATCAATAATATCAAGGTATATTGTCTCTTGCTTAGATTGATAAATCCTAAAAAAATTGCTATATCCTCGATTGAAAGGAAAGAATTTCATCTGGATATAATGCTGATGCAGAAAGATTTCACTTTTACAGAATTGATCAAAAAAGGAATATTTATTATAGAACCCCTTCGTCTATCTGTAAAAAGTGACGGACAATTTATTATGTATCAAACCATAGGTATTTCATTGGTTCCCAAATATAAAGACCAAAATAATCAAAAAAGATATAGAGAAAATGTTGATAAGAAAGAATTAATTGTAAAACAACAAAATCGAATGAAAAAAATAGCAAAAAATAAGTACGATTTGCTTATTTCTGAAAATATTTTCTCATCTCGACGTCGGAGAGAATTACGAATCTTAATTTGTTTTAATTCAAAGAATATAAATTCTATAAATAAAAATACAATATCTTTCAACAGAATCAAAAATTGTGGTCAATTTTTGTATGAAAAGAAAGATCTTCACAGAGATCAAATAAAATTAATTCAATTTAAATTATTTCTTTGGCCCAATTATCGAGTAGAAGATTTAGCTTGTATGAATCGCTATTGGTTTAATACTAATAATGGTAGTCGGTTCAATATGTTAAGAATACATATGTATCCACAATAGAAAATTCATTAATGAAACTTTTGTATTATTTATTCCCTAGTATACTATATATATCCTATACCAATATATATATTGAATATATAAATGAAATAAATGCACACACGCCTTGTCTTACAGTCCATTCTGATACATGATACTAATTCACTGATGGATCAATTAGATCCAGAAATAAATCAATAAGGAAATTTGTGTATACCAGATTCAAATAGTTCCCATTATTATTACTGATCAGTAAAATTAATATTCGTAAAATAGGAAGTATAAGAATTTTTTATGACAAAAAATTCATTCATATCTTTTATTTCGCAAGAAGAAAAAGAAGAAAACCGAGGATCTGTTGAATTTCAAGTATTCCGTTTTACCAAAAAGATACGGAGACTTACTTCACATTTGGAATTCCACAAAAAAGACTATTCATCTCAGAGAGGCCTACGGAAAATTTTGGGAAAACGCCAACGCCTGCTGGCTTATTTGTCAAAAAAAAATACAATACGTTATAAAGAATTAATCAGTAAATTGAATATTCGAGAGCTAAAAAGACGTTAATTTGAAGAGTCATTTTTAAGTTTTTTATTTATTCGAGCTTTAATTTTGATAAATTTCTTTTTATTTTCAGCAATTCATGGAAGAAGAAATCCGGGAAAACCCTATGACTGTACCAACTAAAAGAAAAGACCTCATGATAGTCAATATGGGTCCTCACCACCCATCAATGCATGGTGTTCTTCGACTCATCGTTACTTTAGATGGTGAAGATGTTATTGACTGTGAACCCATATTAGGTTATTTACACAGAGGGATGGAAAAAATTGCGGAAAACCGAACAATTATACAATATCTGCCTTATGTAACACGTTGGGATTATTTAGCTACTATGTTCACAGAAGCAATAACTGTAAATGCACCAGAGCAATTAGGAAATATTCAAGTACCTAAAAGAGCTAGTTATATAAGAACGATTATGTTGGAATTAAGTCGGATAGCTTCTCATTTGTTATGGCTTGGACCTTTTATGGCAGATATTGGTGCACAGACACCCTTTTTCTATATTTTCAGAGAAAGAGAATTAATATATGATCTATTTGAAGCTGCCACCGGGATGAGAATGATGCATAATTATTTTCGTATTGGAGGAGTAGCGGCTGATCTGCCTTATGGCTGGATAGATAAATGTTTGGACTTATGTGATTATTTTTTAACCGGGATTACTGAATATCAAAAGCTTATTACACGAAATCCTATTTTTTTAGAAAGAGTTGAAGGAGTAGGCATTATTAGCGGAGAAGAAGCAATAAATTGGGGTTTATCAGGACCAATGCTACGAGCTTCCGGAATCAAATGGGATCTTCGTAAAGTTGATCATTATGAGTGTTACGACGAATTGGATTGGGAAATCCAATGGCAAAAAGAAGGAGATTCATTAGCTCGTTATTTAATACGAATTAGTGAAATGGCGGAATCCATAAAAATTATTCAACAAGCTTTAGAAGGAATTCCGGGGGGTCCCTATGAGAATTTAGAAAGTCGTCGCTTTAATAGAGCACGAGATCCTGAATGGAATGATTTTGAATATCGATTTATTAGTAAAAAACCGTCTCCGACTTTTGAATTGTCAAAACAAGAGCTTTATGTAAGAGTTGAAGCTCCAAAAGGGGAATTGGGAATTTATTTGATAGGAGATCAAAGTGTTTTTCCTTGGAGATGGAAAATCCGCCCGCCGGGTTTTATTAATTTGCAAATTCTTCCTAAGTTAGTTAAAAGAATGAAATTGGCTGATATTATGACGATACTAGGTAGCATAGATATCATTATGGGGGAAGTTGATCGTTGAAATGATAATTGATACAACAGAAGTACAAGCTATCAATTCTTTTTCGAGATTAGAATCTTTAAAAGAGATATATGAGACCGTATGGATGCTTGTTCCTATTGTGATTCTTGTATTGGGAATTACAATAGGTGTACTCGTAATTGTGTGGTTAGAAAGAGAAATATCTGCAGGGATACAACAACGTATTGGACCTGAATATGCCGGCCCTTTGGGAATTCTTCAAGCTTTAGCGGATGGGACAAAACTACTTTTCAAAGAGAACCTTCTTCCATCTAGAGGAGATACGAGCTTATTCAGTGTCGGCCCTTCAATAGCAGTCATATCAATTCTATTAAGTTATTCAGTAATTCCTTTTAGTTACCGTCTTGTTCTAGCCGATCTAAGTATTGGTGTTTTTTTATGGATCGCCATTTCAAGTATTGCTCCGATTGGACTTCTTATGTCAGGATATGGATCAAATAATAAATATTCTTTTTTAGGTGGTCTACGGGCTGCTGCCCAATCGATTAGTTATGAAATACCATTAACTCTATGTGTGTTATCAATATCTCTACGTGTGATTCGTTAGGACATCAACATTTCTTTTATTTCATTTCTCGGTTTTTAAGAATGAACCTTAATACATTGAATAGATATCTTTTTTTTTGATTCACCCTTCACTTCAGAGTAATGTTATTCACTATTCGGGTTGATGAACTAAACTAGATAGTTAGATGAGTGAAAAAAAACAGCTTTTCAATTTGCTGTAAAAAGGTTGAGTCTCATGTTCTATGTACAAGAGTTAAGTGAAAGTAAACCTCAAAGGGGTTCCCCCAAGACGAATTGATTAGTCATCATCTCTTGAAGCGGGTTGAAAAGAAAAACTCTATGGAGTTTTTACTATCCTTTGTATATGTTACCATACATGATACGGAGATTCCAAAAAAAGGAGTGGATGATTAGGAACACCAAGATACACAAAGGATTAGTAATAGAGATTATGTAAGTTATCCGAAAATCCATTTTGATTATCTAAAAGAAATACTAATTGGGGCTTTAATTTGGTAGAAATGATCAAGTCGTACTCCCCATAATTCCGATCCAGAGTATGCTCCTATCCACCGATTAAATGAATGACTATCAGGAACGAAGTAATCCTTTACTTTTGTGAAAGACTTTTTTTTCTGAGTAAGAATAAAATAAAAGAATTGCAACAAAAAAAGAGATTTTTTTTTAGTGTTGCTTTTCTATATCCATACTAATTGAGATTCAATTCTTATCATAATTCATGAATTAATCTCTGTATTTGTTTCGTAATCAAAAATGATAAGATGAAATATCTCTTTACATTGCTAAAAGCAGTATCTTCTTTAAGGATGAAGTTCTTACTCAATTGAAGAAAAAAATCCAATAGAATCCCAACTGGGATTCAATTACAAAGTAAAGGAAAAGATAAATTCAGAAGTGCTTTTTTAAAGTATAGCAGACAGAATTTCATTGGTATAATTCAGGAGTTTTCAATTTCTTTGTACTTTTATCCTACAATTTTATCCTACAAACGGAGTAAGATGAAAGAATATTGAATTGGGCGATCCTTATATTTATTTATGACCCGCGAGGAGCCGTATGAGGTAAAAATCTCACGTACGGTTCTGGAATAGCGATGATAACAGTGATCTTATCACCGACTATGATTATCTAACAGTTCAAGTACAATTGATATAGTTGAGGCACAATCAAAATACGGATTTTGGGGATGGAATTTGTGGCGACAACCTATAGGGTTTATCGTTTTTATAATTTCTTCTCTCGCAGAATGCGAAAGATTGCCGTTTGATTTACCAGAAGCCGAAGAAGAATTAGTAGCAGGTTATCAAACCGAATATTCAGGTATTAAATTTGGTTTATTTTACGTTGCTTCCTATCTAAATCTACTAGTTTCTTCATTATTTGTAACAGTTCTTTACTTGGGCGGTTGGAATTTCTCTATTCCATACATATTTGACCCTGAACTTTTGAAAATAAATGAAACAGATGGAGTCTTTGAAACGACAATTGGTATTTTCATTACATTAGCTAAAACTTATTTTTTCTTGTTCATTTCTATCACAACAAGATGGACTTTACCTAGGCTAAGAATGGACCAACTTTTAAATCTTGGATGGAAATTTCTTTTACCTATTTCTTTAGGTAATTTATTATTAACAACTTCTTTCCAACTCTTTTCACTTTAAAGAATTATACATAATTCTACTATTTTCTATTTACGCGATTCACCTTACTCAAACAAGAGAAAGAAACAAACATAAAATTTTTTATCGATATTTACGATATGCTCCCTATGGTAACTGGATTCATGAATTATGGTCAACAAACAGTACGAGCGGCACGGTATATTGGTCAAGGGTTTCTAATTACCCTTTCTCACGCGAATCGTTTACCTGTAACTATTCAATATCCTTATGAAAAATTGATAACATCAGAGCGTTTTCGTGGGCGAATACACTTTGAATTTGATAAATGCATTGCTTGTGAAGTATGTGTTCGTGTATGTCCTATAGATCTACCTGTTGTTGATTGGAAATTGGAAACTGAGATTAGGAAAAAACGATTGCTTAATTACAGTATTGATTTCGGAATCTGTATATTTTGTGGTAATTGCGTTGAGTATTGTCCCACAAATTGTTTATCAATGACTGAAGAATATGAGCTTTCGACGTATGATCGTCACGAATTAAACTATAATCAAATTGCTTTGGGACGTTTACCAATATCAATAAATGATGATTATACAATTCGAACAATTTTGAATTCACCTAAAATAGAAAATAAAAGAGAAATCGCTTGATTCAAGAACAATTTCCAATTGATAAAATTTTTATTTTTATCTGAATTAAAAAATTTTATTTTTGCTCTAAGAACTAAAAATCCCAACTGTTTATTTGGTTGGTTGATGAGAATTTCAGATGAATTTGTATTGAAGATTTGTCTACCGTAAAGATTGAAAAGATTTTATTTTTATTAGGTTTATATGATTGGTCCGATAATTCTGTCTACATCAATTCAAACTCATTAGGATTTTATTCAATTAGGAACGTATCATAACAAGAGTAACTTCATTTCATTTTCCTGGTCAAGTCAAAAAGATCATGAAACTTTTTATCTTTTATTTTACATAGAATGGATTTACCTGGACTAATACATGATTTTCTTTTAGTATTTCTGGGATTAGTTCTTATATTAGGAGGTCTCGGAGTGGTATTCTTTACCAATCCAATTTTTTCTGCCTTTTCTTTGGGATTGGTTCTTGTTTGTATATCTTTATTTTATATTCTCGCAAACTCGCAGTTTGTAGCTTCTGCACAGCTCCTTATTTACGTAGGAGCTATAAACGTGTTAATCATATTTGCCGTAATGTTCATGAATGGTTCAGAATATGACAAAGACTTGAATCTTTGGACTGTTGGCGATGGGGTTACTTCCTTAGTTTGTACAAGTATTTTTGTTTCATTAATTACTACTATTCTCAATACATCATGGTACGGAATTATTTGGACTACAAAATCAAACCAGATTCTAGAACAAGATTTAATAAATAATAGTCAACAAATTGGAATTCATTTATCAACAGATTTTTTTCTTCCATTTGAACTCATTTCGATAATTCTTTTAGTTGCTTTGATAGGTGCAATTGCTGTGGCTCGTCAATCATGAATTTTTAAATAAAACCAGCAATCCCAACGAAATCTTCGGTATTTTTTATATTCAAATTTGTTATATTTTTGTCAATAAAATAAGTTTAATTGTTGTTCAGATTGAAATAAAATAAATAAAGCTTGATAAGGAGTTGGTCAATTTAATGATGCTCGAACATGTACTTGTTTTGAGTGCCTATTTATTTTCTATTGGTATCTATGGATTAATCACGAGTAGAAATTTAGTTAGAGCTCTTATGTGTCTTGAACTTATATTAAATGCAGTTAATCTCAACTTTGTAACTTTTTCTGATTTTTTTGATAGTCGTCAATTAAAAGGAAATATTTTCTCGATTTTTGTTATAGCTATTGCAGCCGCTGAAGCAGCTATTGGACCAGCGATTGTTTCATCAATTTATCGTAACAGAAAATCAACTCGTATCAATCAATCAAATTTGTTAAATAAGTAGTCGTTCGTAACATGTGATTATGCTTGTAAAAATGTAATAACTAAAAGTATTTTGGATGTTTTTTGTGTTCTATAAACCGATCCAGAATAGGTTGATTAAAACAATTCTGGTATATCATTGATTCGTCTAGTGTTTGAGTTTGAATATGTGATTCATTTACAAGTTTATACTAGATCGAAATTTAAAAAAGTGAAAAATTTTTATAGATCCAATGTCACATTCAGTAAAGATTTATGACACATGTATAGGGTGTACTCAATGTGTTCGAGCTTGTCCCACAGATGTATTAGAAATGATACCCTGGGACGGATGTAAAGCTAAACAAATAGCTTCTGCTCCAAGAACAGAGGACTGTGTTGGTTGTAAGAGATGTGAATCTGCCTGTCCAACAGATTTTTTGAGTGTTCGAGTTTATTTATGGCATGAAACAACTCGAAGCATGGGTCTAGCTTATTGATACATTCCAGAAAACTCCACTTCAATTCCTAATCCATTTTCTTTTTTTTACCGATAAAAACCCGCGCTCGAAAAGAAAAAAATTCTATATTTCTTTTCGGGTACGGGTTTTTGGTCCAAGTGTATCTTGTCTTTACCACGAATTATTTTCCTTGGTTAACAATAATTGTAGTTTTGCCTATATTTGCAGGTTCTTTCATTTTCTTTATTCCTCATAGAGGGAATAAAGTAATGAAGTGGTATACTATATGTATATGCTTGTTAGAACTCCTTCTAACAACCTATGCATTCTGTTATCATTTTCAATTGGATGATCCATTAATTCAACTAGCAGAAGATTATAAATGGATCGACTTTTTTGATTTCCACTGGAGATTAGGAATCGATGGGCTTTGTATAGGTCCCATTTTACTGACGGGATTCATCACTACTTTAGCTACTTTAGCGGCTCGGCCAGTTACTCGAGATTCGCGATTATTTTATTTCCTAATGTTAGCAATGTACAGTGGTCAAATCGGATTATTTTCTTGTCAAGACCTTTTCCTTTTTTTTATAATGTGGGAATTAGAATTAATTCCTGTTTATCTACTTTTATCTATGTGGGGAGGAAAGAAACGTCTATATTCAGCTACAAAGTTTATTTTGTACACTGCAGGGGGTTCCATTTTTCTATTAATGGGAGTTCTAGGTATTGGGTTATATGGTTCCAATGAACCAACACTCAATTTTGAAAAATTAGCTAATCAATCATATCCTGTCGCATTAGAAATAATATTCTATATTGGATTTCTTATTGCTTTTGCTGTTAAATCGCCGATTATACCCCTCCATACATGGTTACCGGATACCCATGGAGAAGCACATTACAGTACATGTATGCTTCTAGCCGGAATCTTATTAAAAATGGGAGCATATGGATTGGTGCGTATAAATATGGAATTATTACCCCACGCTCATTCTATATTTTCTCCTTGGTTGCTGATAGTAGGCACAATTCAAATAATCTATGCAGCTTTAACATCTCTCGGACAGCGGAATTTAAAAAAAAGAATAGCCTATTCCTCTGTATCTCACATGGGTTTCATAATTATAGGAATTAGTTCTATAACCGATACAGGACTCAATGGAGCCGTTTTACAGATAATTTCTCATGGATTTATTGGGGCTGCGCTTTTTTTCTTAGCAGGAACGAGTTATGATAGAATACGTCTTGTTTATCTGGACGAAATGGGTGGAATAGCTATTTCAATGCCAAAAGTCTTTACACTCTTCAGTAGCTTTTCAATGGCTTCCCTTGCCTTACCGGGCATGAGTGGTTTTGTTGCAGAATTAATTGTATTTTTTGGAATAATTACTAGCCAAAAATACCTTTTAATGGCAAAAATACTCATTACTTTTGGAATGGCAATTGGAATGATATTAACTCCTATTTATTCATTATCTATGTCACGTCAAATGTTCTATGGATACAAGTTATTTAATATTCCAAACTCTTATTTTTTTGATTCTGGACCACGGGAGTTATTTATTGTAATCTCTATTTTTCTACCAGTAATCGGTATTGGCCTTTACCCCGATTTCGCTTTGTCACTATCAGTTGAAAAGGTAGAAGCTATTATATCTAATTATTTTTAGCGATAGTTTTCACATGAAAAAAGAATTTTTACTTTATGTAAAAAATGAAAAAAAAGAAGTATAATCAGATCATTTGACATTTGTGAGAACCATTTGAATCACTACACTACTTGATTTAAATGGTTCTCAACGAAGTTTACATATTTCTAGATGTAATATGTCTGTTCTCTTTTTCGATTTGTCAGTAAATTAGATGGTTGTTAATATAAAAGAACCATAACTATGTAGTCCTATTCCTAATAGATTAACCCCAAAATAGCATATCCAAATTATAAGAAAACCTATAGAAGCCACAATCGCAGAATTTGCCCCTTGCAAATTAATATTTGTTCTAATATGTAAATAAATTGCGAATATGGTCCAAGTAATAAAAGCCCACGTTTCTTTTGGGTCCCAATTCCAATATGATCCCCATGCCTCATTCGCCCATACTGCTCCTGAAAGTATACCTATCGTTAAAAAGAGAAACCCTAAACTAATAACACGGTAACTCCAATAATCTAGTTGTTGAATCAACTGGGACCTGTAATAATTCCTAAAAGAAAAATGAGAAGTACTTTGTAAAATAGTGGATTTTTGAGTGATATATTCGATCTCACTGAAAAAAAAAGACTCATTTAATAAATGTTTTATTTTACCCAAACTACTTATATTTTTTTGAAATGTAATGACTAAAAGTGCTACCGATAATAAGGATCCGCATAAAAGAGCTGCATAACCCAATACCATCATACTTACATGCATCATTAACCATTGGGACTGGAGAGCCGGTACTAATATTTTGGATTGATGCATTTCAGTTAAAAGGCCCGAAGTAGCAAAGCCTTGAGTAAAAATAGCGCTTGGTGCAGTTATTGCACTTAAATGAGTTTTCTGGTTTTTAAAATAAGAAAGCATATGAATAATGTAGAAACTCCACGAAAGGAAGATTAATGATTCATATAAATCACTTAATGGAAAATGTCCCGAAGAAATCCAACGAGTGAATAATAATCCTGTTATACATAAAAAAGTCACTATCATGCCTTTTTCTAATGAATCAGATAGGGTTTCTATTTCATTGATTAATAAAGTGATCAAATGAATTGTAATTACAATTGAAACGATTGAAAAAGAAATATGAGTTAAAATATGCTCTAAAATGGAAAATATCATAAAAAAAGTCCCTTAATTCAAAATTACGAAAATCCAGAATTCAATTCAGTTCCATATTCATTATATTATAGGACTATGAAATTTTTTTGAGAATTGATCAATTAGAATTGAGAAAGTGCCATGCCGCCACTCGGACTCGAACCGAGATGCTCTAGCACTGCTTCCTAAGAGCAGCGTGTCTACCAATTTCACCATAGCGGCTTGTTAAATAATAATAGCTTATTTTAATTCAATCGTCGAGATTGAGGAAGTCGATGTAATATTTTTAAAACACATTACATTAAAATGAAAAGTCGTTCAAATTCCAATTTGAGCTTCAATATGAAGACTTATTTTGGTTTGATTTTCGGTTGTTGGTATTATATAACAAACTTACTGGAACTTTTGTAACTAGAAAATTTTGCTTTCATTTCAATCCAGGGATTCGACTCAAAAGATTTTTTTGTCATCTTCTTTTGGTAATGATTTGTTTTTTATTTATCCGATCTGATTTCAAAAATTTGAGATAATAAAATGTATTTATCTTCTTAATGAAATTAATGAAAAAAGAAGACTTTTTTTGTGTTGCAATTTTATACAACATTGAAATAAAAGGGCTTTATTTAATGAATGTATAGTTTCATTCTGAAATTTTAGTCATTTTTAAGATTTTTCTTGTGTCAGTAAAAAAGTTGTGTTAAGTTAAAAAAAAAAAATAAATTAAGTCAAAATCGATTCAAAGAAATCTTAGATAACAAAGACGTTTCAATAGAAATTGCAAGGTGTTTTAATTTTATTTTTTTCTAAATATAAAGAAAGGAAAGATTAATATATCAGGAATTATTAGATTATAATCTATATATATGTAAATTGATTCAAAAGATATAAATAATATAAAGATATAATATTTTTATTTGTTTTTATTATTTAATTTTTTAAATAAAGATAAACTGATAAAGTTATCAATATAGATCTCTATTTGGATTGATTTTACAATCCAAATAGGATCTATTTTTGATTATTCAAGGTTACTTCATCGTACATACTATCTAACTCAAACTCAATTTTATAATCTAAATTGAAACGAAAAAGAAGGTATTTTTTGCTTCAATTGAAAACTGAAAAATCGGCGCGGGCTATCTAGTGATACAGATATTTAATTATTACGTAAACAAAAAGAGTCAAGTTTTTAATTTCAATGAAAAAACCGAGGTTCAACTTTCAACGGCCTAGTCCCTTTTTATTTGACTAATTACTAAATATTTTTAAATATTTTTGTATATTTGCTTTTCAATAGATATAAAAACCTCTTTTTAGATCTAGCAACATAGGTTCGTGGGGAAAAGAAAAATCCCCATCCCGGAAATGATAAAATATACAAAAAAGATAATGAAATCATCTTTTTTTTTTAAGTAGCTTTTTAGAGCAGACAGAAGAATTCGCATTTGACATATTATAAGATAGAAGTCAGTTCCATTTTCTATTGATTAATTCAAATAAAAATTTTTAATTCTATATGAAAATCATTTATTTGATTTTCATTTTATATAAAACCCCATGACATTTTTTATTATTATCTATAACATTTTTGTGGAATTCGGCGGATTCAGATTATTCTAACCTTTGATTACTTATCAAAAAAATTTTTTGAATTACCATTAGAAAGAGATACTGCTAATGAGAATGCTTTTAACGCTACCCAATATCCCTTTCTTTTCCAAATATTTTTACGAATACGTTTTTTTGAAATAGAAGTACGTTTTTTTGGAACTGCCATTCAAAAATGAATAGGTTATTTTTAGAGTTGGATGTGAAAGACATCTAGTAATATTTAGTTAGTTTATAGGTAATACCCTATATTATGATTATTATAATTAAAAAAATGAATAGAAACTTTTGTATCATCAAAATCCAATTTGTTTTTTACTAAATTTTACTAAAAAAATGAAAGAAAGAATTAAATTTTCAATTTATATCTTTATTTCATTTTTTTTTTATGTTACATTTAATTTACATGTCATAGAAAAAACCATAACGAAAGATTTTTGTTTTAATTAAATGTTAAAAGTAAAGTTGGCTTTTTTAATAGATAATAGAAAAATTTTAATTTTTATCTAATTTCTTTTAAAATGGAAGTAATGATAAAGGATTTTATACATTGGAGTCCCCTTTTTTTTTCCTTTTTTTAATTTATGTTATGTAAATTAGTTTTTCTGTAAAGTAGAAAGTAAAGTGACAAATATATAAAAATGTTTGAGTTGAATAGAATACAATTGTAACTTGAGCATTTGACCAATTAGAATTTCTTGATTTGAATATTATGAAAACTTTCATTCTAATAATTTGAATTTATTCTATATCTTTCTTTTTTATTGACTTCTTTTAAAAGAGGTAAGAACCAGTGAATTCGAAAAAATTAATGAAAAATTCAAAGTTTTATTTTTTATGGAACATATATACGAATATGCATGGATCATACCTTTGATTCCACTTCCAGTTCCTTTTTTAATAGGAGCTGGAATCCTTTTTTTTCCTACAGCAACAAAAAAATTTCGTCGTATGTGGGCTTTTTCTAGTATTGTGTTTTTGAGTATAGTTATGCTTTTTTCAATGAAGCTGTCTATTCAACAAATAAATAGCAGTTTTATTTATCAATATTTAGGGTCTTGGACGATTAATAATGATTTTTCTTTAGAATTTGGATATTTGATTGATTCACTGACTTCTATTATGTCAATGTTGATCACGACTGTTGCAATTATTGTTCTTATTTATAGTGACAGTTATATGTCTCATGATCAAGGATATTTGAGATTTTTTGCTTATATGAGTTTTTTTAATATTTCCATGTTGGGATTAGTTACTAGTTCGAATTTAATACAAATTTATATTTTTTGGGAATTAGTTGGAATGTGTTCGTATCTATTAATAGGTTTTTGGTTCACACGACCAATTGCCGCAAATGCTTGTCAAAAAGCGTTTGTAACTAATCGTGTAGGGGATTTTGGATTATTATTAGGAATTTTAGGTCTTTATTGGATAACAGGTAGTTTTGAATTTGGGGATTTGTTTGAAATATTCAAGAAATTGATTAAAAATAATGAAGTCAATTTGTTATTTGGTATTTTGTGTACTTTCTTATTATTTGCCGGTGCAGTTGCTAAATCTGCCCAATTTCCGCTTCATGTATGGTTACCTGATGCAATGGAAGGGCCTACTCCTATTTCGGCTCTTATCCATGCTGCTACTATGGTAGCCGCGGGGATTTTTCTTGTCGCTCGGCTTCTTCCTCTTTTCATAGTTATACCTTACATAATGAAGCTAATAGCTTTTATAGGTATAGTAACGGTACTATTAGGGGCTACTTTAGCTCTTGCTCAAAAAGACATTAAAAGAAGTTTAGCTTATTCTACAATGTCTCAATTGGGTTATATGATGTTAGCTCTAGGTATGGGGTCTTATCGAGCTGCTTTATTTCATTTGATTACTCATGCTTATTCAAAAGCATTATTGTTTTTAGGATCTGGATCTGTTATTCA